GTATGTTGGGGGATATCATTATTGCCGAACCCAATGCCCACATTGCATTTGCGGGTAAAAGAGTAATTGAACAAACATTGAATAAGACAGTACCGGAAGGTTCACAAGCAGCCGAATATTTATTCCATAAGGGTTTATTCGATCCAATCGTACCACGTAATCTTTTAAAAGGCGTTCTAAGTGAGTTATTTCAGCTGCACGCTTTTTTTCCTTTGAATCAAAATCAAGCCGAACATTAAGGTCAATTATTTGTGTAAATTAAATATTAAATAAAGTATTTGGTTTTTGTTTTATTGTAATCAAAAAAAAACCAGAAGACTGGGGGTTTTTGGTTGGCGACACTCTAATTGTAGAATAGAAAGAATCAAAAAATGTGAATAATTATATATATTATATTCATTATATTTCCGATTACTAATGAGGAAACCTCTATCAACAAGATAAAAGAACGACCTCTTTCTTTTCCTTCTGTGAAATTAGTCAAATAAAACAAATCTCATGTTCCCTTCTTAACCTCTTGGATCAGATTGATTAGAATCCTTTGGAAATTGAATTTTTAAGTTATAAAAAACCTTATTCTTACTATTTTTTTTTATTTTCTTTTTTGAATTATTAGAAGACAAAAAAAAATAAGAAAAGATGAAGAATAATAAAGTAAAGTCGATTAGCGTATATTATATGTAGTATGTAGAAAGTCGATTTTTTTTAGTTCGACATTTTTTGCACTTATTATATGCTATACTAACTTCTATAGAATATAGAAGATTCTAATTAATTAATATAATAACGTAATAACAAAAAAATATAACAAACAGGTACGATATAGTAAAATAGTAAATCGAGGTACCCATTTTATGACAACTATCAACTTTCCGTCTATTTTTGTGCCTTTAGTAGGCCTAGTATTTCCGGCAATTGCAATGGCTTCTTTATTTCTTCACGTTCAAAAAAACAAGATAGTTTAGATCTTGTAGGACAAATCTCATTTTTCAAGACTTAGACTTGAATCATAACACGGATATCGATTTAGCAAAATGGTATACCATGTGATTTCTTCCGAACATAAATGAAAGAGCCCTTACGCATGTGGAAACATGATATAGGGGTAGATTTTATTATCTTCGATCTAACTAATTTAAAGTAAAGATTCACACCAGAATAGTACTAGTTGATGAGAGTTACATCGGAAACAAAAAGAGTAAGGAAAGTAAAATTGATTTTTGGTATTCTTTTAATTCAAATTAAATGCAACCAGATATAGTATGAATTGGCGATCAGAACGTATATGGATAGAACTTAGAACGGGATCCCGAAAAATAAGTAATTTCTGCTGGGCATTTATCCTTTTTTTAGGTTCATTAGGTTTCTTATTGGTTGGAATTTCAAGCTATCTTGGTAGGAATTTGATATCTTTATTTCCCCCACAGCAAATAATTTTTTTTCCGCAAGGGATCGTGATGTCTTTCTATGGGATCGCAGGACTCTTTATTAGCTCCTATTTGTGGTGTACAATTTTGTGGAATGTAGGTAGTGGTTATGATCGATTCGATAGAAAAGAAGGAATAGTATGTATTTTTCGTTGGGGATTTCCTGGAAAAAATCGTCGCATCTTCCTTCGATTTCTTATAAAAGATATTCAGTCTATTAGAATAGAACTTAAAGAGGGTATTTATACTCGTCGTGTCCTTTATCTGGAAATCAGAGGTCAGGGGGCCATTCCCTTGACTCGTACTGATGAGAATTTGACTCCACGAGAAATTGAACAAAAAGCTGCTGAATTGGCCTATTTCTTGCGTGTACCGATTGAAGTATTTTGAAATGAACCCTTTCTTTTCTTATTCTTAGCTCGGAGTAAAATAAAAACTCTACAATCCTATTTTTCTACGGCATACCTTAACGGAAATTTCATCAGAATACCTATTCGGGTCAAAGCAGACGTATACAGAACAACCAAAAAGGAAAACTGTTTTTGTCTCTAAATTTGTCTACAAAAAGAAGTCTTTTATTCGTATGGAAATCTACTCAACTCAATTCAGTAAAAAAAGTCAAAAATAGAAATAAATCAATTTTTTTAAGCCGAGTATTTGGAATTGATAGGTTAGATACAATACAAAAAATCATGTAAATTTTTTCTCTTTTTTAGCAATCTTTCTTTTTATTTTTATCCTTTCTTTTGTTCTCTTTAATGATCAAACAATTGGATTTCTTATATCTTATAATTATAACGATATTTTAATTAAATATTAAATTATCTAAATATTAAATTATCCAAATTCGGTTTTGTTTTGCCACCTCTTTTTGATCATTACATTCAGATCCTCAATTCTTTATTTTGTGCTATGGGTAAGGTGTGAAATTTTTCTAAATATTTGATATTTTTGTAGAAGGTGAGTTCTCTCGTCTTGAAATCAAAATAATATTCATTAATTGAAAATTGAAGTGGCTCTGCCACGTATTCATCGAAAGAAATGAAGGAATTGTTTCGAATTTGACCAATTGCAATATCTGGAAACACTATTTTTTTTTTATTATTTCTTCATTCAAATTCGAAGTAGACTTTTTTTCTATTTTTGGATTCTTTCAAGATTCAAAGACTAATTATCAAATCACACAAAAAAAAAACAGAGAATAGATTCATGGATTCGATACTTTGTAAAAGAACTCATTTTGATAGAAATAAAGTATTAGATCGCATAGAGTCGACGAACGCGATGAATTTATAGATGAAAAAAAAATGGAAAAAAAGAAAGCATTTATTCCTTTTCTATATCTTGCATCTATAGTATTTTTACCCTGGTGGATCTCTCTATCATTTCAAAAAAGTCTGGAATCTTGGATTACTAATTGGTGGAATATTAAGCAATCTGAAACTTTTTTGAATGATATTCAAGAAAAGAGTCTTCTAGAAAAATTTATCGAATTAGAGGAACTCCGTCTGTTGGACGAAATGATAAAGGAATACCCCGAAACACATCTACAAAAGTTTCGTATAGGAATCCACAATGAAACGATGCAATTGATCAAGATGCACAATGAGGATTGTATCCAGATGATTTTGGACTTCTCAACAAATATAATCTGTTTACTTATTCTAAGTGGTTATTCTATTTTGGGGAATAAAGAACTTATTCGTCTTAACTCTTGGACTCAGGAATTCTTATATAACTTAAGCGACACAATAAAAGCTTTTTCTATTCTTTTAGTAACTGATTTATGTATCGGATTTCATTCGCCTCACGGTTGGGAACTAATGATTGGCTCTATCTACAAAGATTTTGGATTGGCTCATAACGATCAAATTATATCTGGTCTTGTTTCTACTTTTCCAGTCATTCTAGATACAATTTTGAAATATTGGATTTTCCGTTATTTAAATCGTGTATCCCCATCGCTTGTAGTGATTTATCACTCAATGAATGACTGAAAAGAAAAAAGAAAAAATATACAGACATTAATCCAATTATAATTTATAATTAGAATGTTTCTTACTTTGGACATAATCAAAGCATTTTAAATCAATCGGATTTACTCTTTCTATTTGTACCCAGCCAAGGCGGGGAGTTCCTCCCATATTCCAGTAATATTATTTCAGTTTCAGTTAAAGTCAATTTACTTCAGTAAAGTAAATAACAGAATCGTGGATAGGGAACTATACTAGCAACCTACCCAATTTATTGTAGAAATTTTCTGGATCAACGATTGGACCATGCAAACTAGAAATACCTTTTCTTGGATAAAAGAACAGATTACTCGATCCATTTCCGTATCGCTCATAATATATATATTAACTCGATCATCCATTTCAAACGCATATCCCATTTTTGCACAGCAAGGTTATGAAAATCCACGAGAAGCAACTGGGCGTATTGTATGTGCCAATTGCCATTTAGCTAATAAGCCCGTGGATATTGAGGTTCCACAAGCGGTCCTTCCTAATACTGTATTTGAGGCAGTTGTTCGAATTCCTTATGATATGCAACTAAAACAAGTTCTTGCTAACGGCAAAAAGGGGGGTTTGAATGTAGGGGCTGTTCTTATTTTACCTGAGGGATTTGAATTAGCCCCAACCGATCGTATTTCTCCCGAGATGAAAGAAAAGATAGGCAATCTTTCTTTTCAGAGCTATCGCCCCAATAAAAAAAATATTCTTGTGATAGGCCCTGTTCCTGGGGAAAAATATAGTGAAATCACCTTTCCTATTCTTTCCCCAGACCCTGCTACTAAGAAAGATGTTCACTTCTTAAAATATCCGATATACGTAGGTGGTAACAGAGGAAGGGGTCAGATTTATCCTGACGGGAGCAAGAGTAATAATACAGTTTATAATGCTACAGCAGCAGGTATAGTAAAGAAAATTTTACGAAAAGAAAAAGGCGGATACGAAATAACCATAGTGGATGCCTCAGATGGACGTGAAGTGGTTGATATTATCCCTCGAGGGCCAGAACTTCTTGTTTCAGAGGGTGAATCTATCAAACTTGATCAACCGTTAACGAGTAATCCTAATGTGGGTGGATTTGGTCAGGGAGATGCAGAAATAGTACTTCAAGACCCATTGCGCGTACAAGGCCTTTTGTTCTTCTTTGCATCTGTTATTTTAGCACAAATCTTTTTGGTTCTTAAAAAGAAACAGTTCGAGAAGGTTCAACTGTCCGAAATGAATTTCTAGATTCATGGATTTATCAACATCAAATTCGTAACATCCAAAAAAATTTTGTTGACAATTCTTTGACAATTTTGGATAACCAAGAAATAAATATGAAAAGGTTCTTTTTTTTTTATACGCTTTTTCTACATCTATGAGAAGTCCGGAATTACTTGTACTACATTCTTAGTTATAATAACTATATTGCAAAGATGATTTTTCACCTTTTTCCAATCGAAATTGGAATGATGTCACTATTATCATATATCATATGCTATTTCAATGGCATAGAGTGTATTAAAAGTTTTCTATTCGAGAATCAAATTCGACTAGATACTGGGGAATACAACGAAAA